CAATTGGAAAGATTGATCTAATTCCAAATTCACAAAAATTATGTTTCGTAATTTCATAATCCAAATTTGAAATTTCTAATTGACCCTTGGATACAAATCACGAGAATGGATATTCTTCCTCGAATCTTTCATTTAGAGGTAAAGGATTCAAATGAAATCCTTTTAAGAAATAAAGTTTTTGATCAGAATATGAATGAAACTGAAGAACCCCTTAACTATTAAGGGGATTAATAGAACGAATCGCACTTTTACCACTAAACTATACCCGCTACAATACGATTATTGTATAGAAATGAGACTTTTGTCGAACAAGGGAATCGGACGTAATCAATATAGGACAGAAATAAAAAAAAAATCATGAAATGCAAATTAGAGCTTAGAGTATTGACGTGTTTGTTAGGAGTCCTAATGAAATTAGGAAAAGAGGACTTATTTTGTTTAAAAATAAAAAACGAAATTGAATAACTAAATAAAATAAAAAATTTGGTTCTTGAAGGGGTTTTGACAGATACGGCTCGACAAAACAATTTCAGCCATAACATAAAATGCATTGTGCAAAAAAAAATACATCGTTCTGTTTTTCCCTTTTTTCGAGTATCCAGTAAAAGTAAATTAAATAAAAAAAAAAGAAGAAGAAACAAAAGAATAATAAAGAATAAGAAATGACACTTTGATTCCATCTAAATCATTTTTCTATGATTTGGCGGTATGGTTCATTGGAACAAAAAAAGGGCCCGGCTGGGTACTGACCAGACCAGGCCGTGAAAATAAAAAAAAGCCTTTTGTAATTTTGTAAAGAGATATTCTTTATTTTTTTCTATTTTGATTCGAGATATCTCTTTCGAGGCCATTCTTTATTTTCATTTTTCATTTTTTTATTTTCATTTTATAGAAATAAAAAATGGAATTGCTGATAAAAGTTGTATCCATCTGTATAATACAATACAAAATACAATAAAAAATATATAAGCTATATAATAAAGTTAAAGTAAAGAAGGGCCTTTTTTTCAAGCATTATCTTTTGTGTAATGTAACATAGTAATTATTATTATTTTTTTTTTTTTCAATTAGGAGAGATGGCTGAGTGGATTAAAGCGTCGGATTGCTAATCCGTTGTACGAGCTATTCGTACCGAGGGTTCGAATCCCTCTCTTTCCGTTTCCGTCGCTGACTGGGTATCTTTCAAATTCGAATTTAGCGAACCCTTTTGCTTTTTTTTATTTGACTAGTTAAAGATGTAGAATAGATAAAATTAAAGATGTAGAATAGATAAAATCAAATCCTATAGATAAAATCAAATCCTAAAAACATTTATAAGAATTAAGAATAAAGTAAAGAAAAATTTCTTATTTTTTAGTCTTCACGTCCAGGATTACGCCCTGGGTCATTAGATAGGAACCCGAAGATGAAGAGAGAAACAAAGAATATAACTACGGTGTAAACAAAGAGTTTGAGAGTAAGCATTACACAATCTCCAATTTTTTTTTGGGGGGGAAAAAGAGAATAGATTCTCTATTTTTATACTACATATCCTATTTTGACACCAAGAAATGAAACGGTTTTTCAAATTGATAGAAATACAAAAGAGTTTTTATTTTTCGAAATTAACACAATTCGACTTCGATTTCGATATTGTGGCGGACTCTAATAGGGTCTTTCAGTGAAAAAAAAAAGGTAAGAACCATGAAATGGGGAAATCGAAATTTATCGTGTCTGCCCAAGAATTTTACTGTTTTACTTGAGGGTTCATTCAAATTGGAAGACTCATCTGGTCTTATCAATTGTTAGAATTTTTTTTTTTTTTCTCGAGCTTGAATAAATCATGAATTTTTCTCGGACACTATTAAAGATCTTATCGAAAACTTACAGCAGCTTGCCAAACAAAGGCTAAGAGAAAAAAGAAAAGAGGTATTACTGGCATAACATCTACAATTGGATTCAAAAAAGCGTACGCCTCGGGTAATTTGCCGAATAAAAAACTACTCGAATAAAGGGCAGAATTAAGAAAGATATAGATCAAACTAAAGGTATTAAGCATAACAAACATTTTGTTCTTGGAGATAATTGTATTTTGATTGAGTTAAAAATATGTTATTGATATAAGCTAAAAATGATAAAAATGACGAAAAGAAAGTAAGGTAGACAAAAAAATACTTCTTTGAACCGAACCAATCAAAACAAAAATCCTTGAATTCTCACAAGAGAATACAAGAAATCATACTTTCATACAATATCTTAATTGAATTCTATGTAATGATCAATAAATGGAGTTTAATTCTGCATCTACTTGTGTCAAAATCTTAAAAAAAAGAATCTAATTTATTCCATAGAGATTTGGCCGGGAATTGACGAACAACCAATATTAGTGTTTATTAGTATCGAATAGAAAAGAAATTAAAATGGGGCGTGGCCAAGCGGTAAGGCAACGGGTTTTGGTCCCGCTATTCGGAGGTTCGAATCCTTCCGTCCCAGAGCGACCTCTTATATATATCCGAATATCAGACTCCAAATTACTTTTTTGAGCAACCTCTCTTTCAGAGTATAATTTTTTTAAGAGTCTAATTTTTGATAAAATGGACTTCTTGTTTCGAATTTTCAAAACTCTTCTCTGAATAAGATGTTTTTTCATAAATTGAATCGAGTTCAAATAATACGAAAATAAAATGGAATCCATTTGTGATCCAAGTAAGATGGCAACATAGATCACAAGAGTTTGAATTCAAAAAAAGTCGGATGGGCCCTCCCCCTCCCTTTCACTTTGATATGTAAGTGAGTGGCTTAAAAAATCCCTACATACCCGACCTCCGTGAATTTGCAAGGATACATTCTAAATCGAAATGCGAAAACCTCCCCAATTTTTTATTTCATTTCTTGAAATCTAAACAAGAGGGTATTCGTGTACTGTTTGAATTCAATCAATGGAATTAAGTTTCTAAGACCGGTTTAGGGTAAAAGAACAATTATAGTAAAGAATGACGTAATCTGGACCCTTTTGGCTTTTTATCTATACAAAAGAGTCTAGCATCCCGTATCAAATAGGATCCTATTTTTATTTATGATTAATCATCCCCCAGAATGAATTGGGAGTGGGGTCCATACGAGTTCGTGAGCGATGTAAGATCTCATAATCAATCGAGTTTCATATGGATTAATTTTCTTTGAGCTGGAGGTATTTGATGTTTGGCTCTAATTAATAATTGGAAATGTATTTAATCATAATTAATAATTGAGACGGGGTCCATTCATATATCTTCATCCTCTATATTTCCTTTTTACTTTATTTTCTTTTTATTTTTATTCGTGTTCTTTTTTGTTTTATTTAGAAATAAAAAGAAGCATTCATGCAATAAAATGAAAACAATAAAATTAAAATAGAGGGTGAAATTCAATTCTTACTGAGGCTTCTTCCTCATAAATTAACTAACTATTCCTTTCATATCGAAGGAAAAAGGACTGGGTATTGACCGAAGCAATGACTATTCATGATTCCATAATTGAATCAATTACATACCGGTTCAAAACTCGAAAAAATGTTATGGTAAAACTTCGTTTGAAACGATGTGGTAGAAAGCAACGTGCGACTTGAAGGACACGATCCGCTGTGGATTTTTTTTTCATCCGCCATTTTAGATTGTAGATTATCTAGAAATGAATGGGCTCTTGGCTCGACATACTTTGTTCTGTTCTACTAGAATTCTCGTTTTTTGTTGGGGTGTAGTGTAAATAGGACATGATGGAGCTTGAGTAGAAAGTATTTGTTCATTTCGCAGGGGCAAGGATCTAGGGTTAATACCAATCAATAAGTTGTAACAAACTTCGTAAGTATATTTTCGATATATAAATTGAAAGAATCTGATTCGAACAATTTTGAAATCCAAAACGACAATTTGTTGGAATTGGTAAAACTCTTTCGATGAAAAGTGTATCATGCAGGAATCAATTGTTCGTATGATTCTTTGATAGAAAAAAATCGCAAAAAGGGGTGTGTTGCCGCCATTTTTGAAAACGAAAGATCACCGAAGTAATGTCTAAACCCAATGATTCAAGGCAAAGATAAAAAGGATCCTGGAACAAGGAAATACCGTTTTCAATTGTCTCAACAATTAGATCAGAATGGGAATTAAGAATCAAAAAATCGATTCGAAACGAGACAAACAAAAAAGGGGGTTAGAGACCACTCAAAAAAAGAAATCCCTAAAGATTTTCTTTTGGGCTATTTAAAAGTTATCCAACTTGAGTTATGAGAGTACGAATGCTTTTTTTTCGAATTTTCGAAAAAGAAGGACTTAAATCACACAATTTCTAATCATTTTTTCTCGAGCCGTACGAGGAGAAAACTTCTTATACGTTTCTAGGGGGGGGTATTGTTCATCTACATCTATCCCAATGAGCTGTTTATCGAATCGTTGCAATCGATGCTCGATCCCGAAGAGAGGGAAGAGATCTTCGGAAAGTGGGTTTTTATGATCCGATAAATAATCAAACCCATTTAAATCTTCCTGCTATTTTAGATTTCCTTGACAAGGGCGCTCAACCTACAGGAACGGTTCATGATATTTCAAAGAAGGCTGGGATTTTTAAGGAACTTCATCTTAATTAAACGAAATTGCATCGAGGATATAGAATAAAAAAAGAGGGTGTGGATGACTCCTATATAGTTTTGTATAACTTTTTCTTTACTACTCCCCCCTTTTTTGTTCTATTCATACCTATTTTTTATCCCTATTTAATATTGCTCCCATAAAGTATAATGTTCTGGAAGTATAAGGACAAAAAAAATAAGCAGAAGAACAAAAATCAATTTTATTGCTAGAATTTTATTGATATAAGATGCATATAAAAAAGATCAAATGAATACAACGAACTAATTGGGTCGAGAAATCGAAAATTTACATTACTCGCAATCGAAACCGGGCTTTTTATAGTTTGTCGTTGTAAATCTATTAACAAATCACAAAACAAGGGATTCAACTTGTTTATTTTCCTTATATTGATTGATTGAATCAATGTCAACCCGAGATTTCTTTTTTTTTTATTCTTTCAGCTATAGCTATGTATCTATTTGTATTTATGTATAGTAAATATGTAGTGCAAATCTAACGCAAGTTCTTTCTTTTTCTTTTCGATTTTTTTTCAAAAGCATTTCTAAATTATTTCTTTTCTATATTATTTATTCTATATTATTTATTTATTTCATTTTATAATTTTTTTTTTATTTTAATATTTTAATTAAATTAATAAATTCATTCTTTTTGTTTTCGCCATTTTATTTTTTTAGATTCTTTTCTTAACATTAATATTCAACATTCACCGTCATATTGACAACAGCGTATCGAACAACTATAATTCGATCGTGGATAAGGATAAACAGATCCATTTATCTCCGTACCTATTTATCTCCGTAACAGAGGTTTGGTTTTTTTCTTTACTTCATTCAAAATTCAAAATTAAAGTAATGGGTTCGCTGGATTCACTGTTATACAAGAAGTCTTTTTTTTATGTTCCCAATCGATTCTAAATTTTGTTAGTCGATTTCTTGCTAATTTAATATTTTGATTCCGTTGTGCAATTTCATTTCTTTTCTTTTATTTCTTTTTTATTCCGATTGTATCCACCCATTCGAATTATTCGGGTTGCTAACTCAACGGTAGAGTACTCGGCTTTTAAGTGCGGCTAGCATCTTTTACACATTTATATGAAACAAAGGATTCGTCCATACCATCGGGAGAGTTTGTAAGACCACGACTGATCCTGAAAGGAATGAATGGAAAAACCAGCATGTCGTATCAATGGAAAATTTGGAGAATACTTTATTCTGATTCAATGGCTTCAAAATAGGGTTTGAGTTGTTGGCGCAGAACAAAAAATGGAATTCAAAGTTGAGTCGAGTGAATAAATGGATAGAGCCTTATGGTTCCAATTCTCGGGAAATAAAAAGGAACGAGCTTCTCTTCTGAATTGAATTTGAATAATTCCCCGATCTAATTAAACGTTAAAAAGATATTAGTTCCTAATGCGGGGAAGGGGTTTTCCGCGAGTCGATTAGCTATTTTTTTAATGAGTCCTAACTATGAGTTTGTCCCTATTATGGGTTGGAGATGAATGTGTAGAAGAAGCAGTATATTGATAAAGATATTTTGTTTTCCAAAATCAAAAGAGCGGTTGGATTGCAAAAATAAAGGATTTCTAACCACCTATTTATACTATAACAAACATAAACCAATTCAAAAATGATAAAATCGAGAATCCGGTAATGAGTTTACCCGTTTCCAAGGTATCCATTTTTTTCTTTACTACAATACTTTGTTTTGACTGTATCGCACTATGTATCATTTGATAACCCAATGTATCATTTGATAATCCAATAAATACCTTACCTTTTGTTGCAATCTAATTTCAAATGAAAGAATATCAAATCCATTTAGAACTAGATAGATCTCAGCAACACAACTTCCTATACCCACTTCTTTTTCGAGAGTATATTTATACACTTGCTCATGATCACGGTTTAAATAGATCGACGATTCCGTTGGAAAATGGGGGTTATGACAATAAATCTAGTTCACTCAGTGTGAAACGTTTAATTAGTCGGACGTATCAACGGATTCATTTGAGTATTTATGCTAAGGATTCGAATCCAAATCAATTTATTGGACACAACAATCAATTTTATTCGCAAATGATATCGGAGGGATTTTCAGTCATTGTGGAAATTCCATTTTCCCTACGATTAGTAGCTTTCTTAGAAGGGAAAGAAAAAGAAATGGCGAAATCTCATAATTTCCAATCAATTCATTCAATATTTCCTTTTTTCGAGAACAATTTCTCACATTTACACTATGTCTTAGATGTACTAATACCCTACCCCATTCGCCCGGAAATCTTGGTTCGAGCCTTTCGCTATTGGGTAAAAGATGCCTCCTCTTTACATTTATTGCGATTCTTTCTTCATGAGTATTTTAACTGGAATAGTCTTATTACTCCAAAGAAATCAAATTCCATTTTTTCAACAAGCAATCCAAGATTTTTCTTGTTCCTATATAATTCTCATGTATATGAATATGAATCAATCTTCTTTTTTCTCCGTAACCAATCTTCTCATTTACGATCAACATCTTCAGGACTCCTTTTTGAGCGAATTTCTTTTTATGGAAAAGTAGAAGATCTTGTCCAAGTCTTTGTTAATGATTTTCAGGACAACTTATGGCTGTTCAAGCATCCTATCATGCATTATGTTAGATATCAAGGAAAATCCGTTCTGGCTTCAAAAGATATGCCTCTTCTGATGAATAAATGGAAATATTACCTTGTCAATTTATGGCAATGGCATTTTCACGTGTGGTCTCAACCCGGAAGGATTCATATAAACCACTTATACAAAGATTATATCAACTTTCTGGGCTATCTTTCCAGGGGGCGACTAAATACTTTGGTGGTGCGGAGTCAAATGCTAGAAAATGCATTTCTAATCGATAATGCTATGAAGCAGTTCGAGACAAC